GGTCAAATATGTTGGACTTTTTAGCATTGAGAAAATTAGTGACGAGCTCAGTAGAAATTTTTAGGCTAATTTTTTGGAAATATTAATTGTGATGGGTCGATATGACACGTATATATATATATATAACGCGGATGGCTAACCCATATTTCAACTTGTTAGCTGGCACGTTCTCGAGCCTTCCTTGGTTTCGGGGTTTGACAAGGAATACAGGATTCGCTGAGCGTAGGGGGTAGGGGGGTTTGTCGCGCAAAAGCCAAAAGGGGGGGTATATATATCAGGGTAAGTTGAAGAAAGGATAATATGTTATGCACTTGATAGAGTAATATGTAATTCTTAAGTTATGTCTTTTAATAATGAACCTAGTTTAATCCATGCAAGGAAACGCACTACCTTATATATCATTTGTGTTTACACTCTGAAATGCAAAGTGAAAGGAAACCAAAAAAGAGAACCCCTATGCATATAAATGAACGCTCGGCATGTTGGGTAACGAGGAGTATGTAATTACACCATTAATCAGATGCCAGTATAATTAATAGAGGGTGGAGTTTTATAATTATGGACCTGAAATAGGAACCAGATGCAAGGAATAATTCACAGTGTGCTACCCCCACATTTTGTGTCCCTGATTCTATCATTAATAGTATGCCTTATATGAACCGGTTGGTGGTCTCTTACTACATTAATATGATTAAACTAAACCTTAGTTGTTTATTTCAAGGAAAGTTTTGAGAGCCATATGTAGGGGAAAAACCTATTTCCCAGCTTAAAATAAATTATTTGTGAGTTTTAACGATTTGGGTATGTACGTCTTGGACGTTAGTACTTGCTTTTAGGTTAATATAAATGAATGGTGATAATACATATATATGTACTAACACAGTACATAAATATATATCATGCAGCAACCATATAGGTTACTACCAGAAGATAGTTTAACTTAGAATTCTGGCTTTGGGAGCCAGGGGTGGGAGTTAAAATCTCCTTTTTCTGGGCACTAGGAGGGGGTTTAACCCTCGATCTTCGGATTACAAGACCGATGCTTTTAGGCTAAGCTACTAGGGCAAGCTCATTTCAGTGCTTTGTTTTCTACTCATCCTGCTAGTGGGACAAGAATGAGGAAAAGTGCAAAGTATAGAATTGATGCTGCTTGGCCAATAACAATATATGGGTGTTCTACAGGTATGCCCCCAATTCATGTTAAAATTAGTATATCTGCCACTAGAGTTCAGAATAGGAATTGGGTCACGGGGCGGAAGGTTAGTCCTCGTTGTTTTGAGGTGTGTAGAACTGGCACGACTAGTAATACAAGAATACTAAACAGTAGTGCTAGGACCCCTCCTAGTTTATTGGGAATAGATCGTAGGATGGCGTAGGCAAATAAGAAATATCATTCGGGCTGGATATGTGGGGGAGTGACTAGGGGGTTTGCTGGAATAAAATTTTCCGAGTCACCTAATAGGTTGGGGGAGAATAATGCTAATGATGTAAGGGCTAGTAGTATTAGCACGAAGCCAAGAAGGTCCTTGTATGAGAAGTATGGATGGAAAGAAACTTTATCCGCATCAGAGTTCAGCCCGGCCGGGTTGTTTGAGCCGGTCTCGTGTAGAAATAGTAAGTGTAGGATGGTCGCGCCGGCGATAACAAAAGGCAGGAGGAAATGGAAGGCGAAGAATCGTGTTAGCGTTGCGTTGTCTACTGAGAAGCCTCCTCAAATTCATTGAACAAGAGTGTCTCCTATATAAGGGACTGCTGATAGTAGATTTGTAATTACTGTGGCGCCTCAAAAAGATATTTGGCCTCATGGAAGTACGTAGCCCACGAAGGCGGTTATTATAACTAAAAGGAGTAGGACGACACCAATATTTCAGGTTTCTTTATAAAGATACGACCCGTAATATAGGCCTCGGGCAATGTGTATGTAAATACAGATGAAGAAGAAGGATGCTCCATTAGCGTGTAGGCTTCGGATGAGTCAGCCATAATTTACGTCTCGGCAGATGTGGGCGACTGATGAGAATGCGGTTGAGATATCAGAGGTGTAGTGCATGGCTAAAAATAACCCGGTCAGAATTTGGGTAATTAAACATAATCCTAGGAGGGACCCAAAGTTTCATATTACTGAGATATTAGAGGGCGTCGGGAGATCAACTAGTGCATCGTTGGCGATTTTTATTAGCGGATGAGTCTTTCGTAGGCTTGCCATTATTGTTCCTGTAGTTGAATTACAACGGTGGTTCTTCAAGTCATTGGTCTCGGTTAAAGTCTGAGCAGGAATTATGACCTATCTTGTGTTTTTATTACTAGTAGCTTTAATTGTAGGGTTGATTGCTGTTGCGTCTAACCCTACGCCCTATTTTGCTGCCTTAGGTTTGGTAGTGGCGGCGGGGGTCGGATGTGGGGTATTAGTGGGTTGCGGGGGGTCTTTTCTATCCCTCGTTCTTTTCTTGATCTATCTAGGGGGGATGCTTGTGGTGTTTGCCTACTCGGCAGCTTTAGCCGCTGAGCCTTTCCCAGAGGCTTGGGGGAGTCGTTCGGTGGCTGGGTACGTCTTAACTTACGCGGTGGGCGTTATTTTGATAGCTGGATTATTCTGAGGGGAGTGACATGAAGGTTCTTGAGTAATTATTGACGGGTTAAAAGAATTTTCCACACTACGGGGGGATGTTGGTGGGGTAGCTGTAATATATTCTTCTGGGGGTGCAATATTAGTTATTTGCGCTTGGGTGCTACTTTTAACGTTGCTTGTGGTGTTGGAGCTTACCCGAGGTTTGAGTCGTGGCAGCCTCCGGGCAGTTTAAATAAGAACTAAGAGGATTGCTAAGGTTGTGGTTAAAAGGAAGACGGTTAAATATGTTTTAATTATGCCTAGTTGAATATCATTCAGCATTTTTGCCATTGTAATTTGAGCGAGTGTTAATCCTTTTGGTCCTGCAGTCTGAAACCATGTTTGGTCAAGTTTCGTGGCGGCCGACTGTCCTAAGACCAGGTTGGCCTTCGGGGAGAGCCGGTGAATTAGTGCAGGGAAATAGCCGAGCATGTTTGAAAAGTGGTGTGCAGGGATTGTGGGAATAACTTTAACTTGTTTATTAGTTATGGATGCAAGTTCCATGGCAACTAGGAGCCCTACAATAGTTACAATAAGGGCTGCTAATTTAAGGGTAACGGGTATTGTTATAACAGGCGTTTTTAAGGGGAGAAAATTATATGTAATGATAAGCCCTGCAACAATACTTCCTCAAGCAAGTCGCTTGATAGGGTTAATTACTAAAGGGTTGTTTTCGTTGATTGGGGATAATGGCAAAAATCGAGGGGATCCCATGGTTACAAAGTATACGACCCGGAAGCTGTATACTGCGGTAAATGAGGTGGCAATTAGTGTTAGGGTTAAGGCTCAGGCGTTAAGATAAGAGGTGTTTAGGGCTTCAATAATGGCATCTTTCGAAAAGAACCCGGCTAGAAATGGAGTGCCTGTCAGTGCAAGGCTACCAATTGTAAGGTAGGTTGAGGTGGCGGGTATAAGCTTGTGGAGTCCTCCTATTTTCCGAATGTCTTGTTCGTCATTTAGGCTGTGAATAATTGATCCGGAGCACAAAAACAATATGGCCTTAAAGAACGCGTGTGTGCAGATGTGAAGAAATGCCAGTTGTGGCTGATTTAGGCCAATTGTAACCATCATTAGTCCGAGTTGACTTGATGTTGAAAAAGCTACAATCTTCTTGATGTCATTTTGGGTTAGGGCACAAGTGGCTGTGAATAAAGTGGTTAGTGCGCCTAGGCATAGGCAAATTGTTAGGGCTAGCTTGTTATTTTCCATAAGGGGGTGAAGGCGAATTAATAAGAAGATTCCGGCAACAACTATGGTACTAGAGTGAAGTAGGGCAGATACTGGTGTGGGGCCCTCTATGGCAGAAGGGAGCCAGGGATGTAGGCCGAATTGGGCCGATTTTCCTGTTGCTGCTAGAATGAGTCCGACTAGGGGGATTGTTATGTCAAAGTTTTTTGATAGAAAGAATATTTGCTGGATTTCTCAAGAGTTTAGGTTGATCGCGAATCAGGCCATGGCTAAAATTAGGCCAATGTCCCCAACACGGTTATAGATGACTGCCTGGAGGGCGGCTGTGTTGGCGTCTGCCCGTCCGTGTCACCAGCCGATTAATAAAAAAGATATAATGCCTACCCCTTCTCATCCGATGAATAATTGAAATATATTATTAGCTGTGACTAGGGTAATTATGGCCACTAGGAATAAGAGTAGATACTTAAAGAACCGGTTTGTGTACGGGTCTGAATGTATATATCATAATGCGAACTCTAAAATTGATCAGGTAACGTATAGGGCAATTGGAGTAAAAATAAGGGAATAGTGGTCAAATTTAAAGCTGATATTTGCGTCGAATACTTGTGTGTTTATTCATTGCCAGTTTGTGGTAACGCTTTCTACCCCTTGGTCAAGGAAGATTATAAGTGGTAGCAGGCTAATGAAAAATGCGGTGCTAACGGCAGTCTTAACATGTGTATCTGCTCATTCTGGTTTTTGGGGCTGTGGGTTTAGTGTCATTAGTAGAGGGAAAACAAGGACTGCGAGGACTAAGATAAGTGAGGATGATATAATTAGGGCTACCGAGTTCATAGTTCCCGCTTGGATTTGCACCAAGAGTCTTTGGTTCCTAAGACCAATGGATGAACTATTATCCTTCAGGAGCGTAAGGAAGCCGAGGATTTTAACCTCGGTGCATAAGGATTAGCAGTACTTACTGATGTCTGTCCTTCCTTGGTGAGTAAGGGGGTTTTAACCCCCGTCTTTAGAATCACAATCTAATATTTTAATTAAACTATACTTACTAGTAGCACCAGCCTCATATGAGTTCAGGCTTTGTCATAAGTAGAACTACCGGAATTAGGTGGAGGGCTATCAATAGATGTTCTCGGGTGTGAAAGGGGGGCAGTTCTGTAATATGGCTTGGTGCCGGGCCGCGCTGAGATATTAAGAATAAATAAAGGGAGTAGCTTGCGGTAATCAGTGTGCCTAACCCTGTAAGTGCAATGGTTCAGGGGGATCAGTTAAATAGAGTTGTAATAATTATGAGTTCTCCTATTAGGTTAGGTAGGGGTGGTAATGCTAGGTTAGCGAGGTTAGCAATAAACCATCATACTGCCGTTAGTGGAAAGATTACCTGTAGGCCTCGAGCAAGAATTATGGTGCGACTATGTGTTCGCTCATATGCGGTGTTGGCTAGGCAAAATAATATAGATGACACTAGGCCGTGGGCAATTATTAAAATGATTGCCCCTGAGAAACCTCAAGGAGTCTGAATTAAAATACCCCCCGCTACGAGTCCCATATGGCTTACAGATGAGTAGGCAATCAGTGATTTAAGGTCTGTCTGCCGTAAACAAATAGATCCGGTCATGATAATACCCCACAGTGCTAAAATAATAAAAGGATAGATTAATTCTTTAGAGAGTGGGTCTAATATAATTATAACTCGTATTATTCCATAGCCCCCGAGTTTAAGTAGAACAGCCGCTAGTACTATAGACCCTGCAATAGGGGCCTCTACGTGTGCTTTTGGCAGTCACAAATGTACTCCATACAGGGGTATTTTTACTAGAAAGGCAATTAAACAAGCTGCCCATCAGATTTTGTGGCCCCAGGAGTCAAGTAATAGCGGTTGAGCGTACTGAATTACTAATATGGATAAAGTCCCCGTGGATTGCTGGAGGAGAAGTAGAGCAACTAAGAGGGGTAGGGAGCCTGCTAAGGTATAAAATAGAAAATAGGTGCCTGCGCTGAGGCGCTCGGTCTGATTACCCCATCGGGTAATAATAATAAGGGTTGGGATAAGCGTAGCTTCAAACATAATATAGAATATGATGATTTCTGTGGCGCCGAATGCCATGATTAGGAAAGTTTGGAGCGAGGCAAGAAGTATAATATAGAGGCGTTGCCGGCTAATTGGCTCAGGGTTAACGTGATTCTGGCTGGCTAAGATTATTAAAGGGAGTAGTCAGCATGTTAACACCAGAAGGGGGGTAGAGAGAGGGTCTGTACCTAAATACAGGCCAGACGTGGCTCACCCAGTTTCTGATGTCCATGTAAGTCATGAGAGACTAATGAGCGCAATCAATAGGCTATGGGCCGTTGCGGCCGTTCATAACCATTTGGGAGGGGCTAATCAGATTGTTGGAAATAACATAATTGTGGGAACTAATACCTTTAGCATTGTAGAAGATTAAGGTTCTGCAGTCGGTCGGTGCCGTGAGTCCGGGCTGTGGCTACTAGGAGTGCAAGACCTGTGCTTGCCTCACAAGCGGAGAAAGCTAGAAGAAGTATAGGTGCAGTAGAGAAGCTTGTTGATTCAAATTGTATTGCTCATAAGGCTAGCGCAATAAATAATGAGAGCATTATCCCCTCTAGACATAGTAACGCGGAGAGAAGGTGTGTGCGATGAAATGCTAGTCCTATAAGCCCTAGAATAAATGCTGAGCTAAAACTAAAATGTACTGGTGTCATAAGGGAGTCGTGGACTTAAACCACGATCTTCTGAGCCGAAATCAGAGGTCTTCTTTGGACTAACTCCCTATTCCGCTCATTCTAGGCCCCCCTGGGTTCATTCGTAAATTAGTCCGAGGGTTAGTAGAATTAAAACTGTGGTGGCTCAAAAGAATGTTCCGGTTGGATTGTGGAGTTGATCTCCTCAGGGCAGGGGGAGGAGGAGTGCGATTTCTAAGTCAAACAAAAGGAATAGGATTGCTACTAAGAAGAACCGGAGTGAGAAGGGTAGTCGGGCGGATCCTAATGGGTCAAAGCCGCATTCATAGGGTGAGAGCTTTTCTGCGTCCGGGTTTATCTGTGGCAGTCAGAAAGATACAACTGCTAAAATTGATGATAAGGCCATTGTAATGGCGAAGATAGTCGTAATTAGGTTCATTATCTTTCCCTGGGGTCTAACCAAGACTAAATGATTGGAAGTCATTTGTACTAACTTTAATACTAGAAAGATATGAGCCTCATCAATAGATTGATACGTAAAGGAATAGTCATACTACGTCAACGAAGTGTCAGTATCAGGCAGCGGCTTCAAAACCGAAGTGATGCTCAGATGTAAAGTGGTACTGAATTTGGCGGATAAAGCATACGGCCAGGAAGGTTGACCCAATAATAACATGGAGCCCGTGGAAGCCTGTGGCTACGAAGAATGTAGAGCCATATACTCCGTCCGCAATTGTAAAAGGCGCTTCGTAGTACTCTATTGCTTGAAGGGCAGTAAAGTAAAGTCCTAGGAGAATTGTAAGTGCTAGGGACTGAATAGCCTGTTTTCGTTCGCCTTCTATGATACTGTGATGTGCTCAGGTAACTGTTACGCCAGATGCTAGCAGTACGGCTGTATTAAGGAGGGGGACTTCAAATGGGTCAAGTGTGGTGACTCCTGTGGGAGGTCAGCATCCCCCAAGCTCAGGTGTTGGTGCCAAACTTGAGTGATAAAAGGCTCAAAAGAAGCCCAGAAAGAAGAATACTTCAGAAGTAATAAATAGGATTATTCCATAGCGTAGTCCTTTTTGTACAGGCGGGGTGTGATGACCCTGGAAAGTCCCCTCTCGAATTACATCACGTCATCATTGAAACATTGTAAGAAGCAGAAGAATAAGACCAAGGGTTATTAGTGTTACTGAGTGGAAGTGAAACCAGATTGCTAGGCCGGATGTTATTAGTAGAGCACCGACGGCTCCGGTTAGTGGTCATGGGCTTGGATCAACCATATGATATGCATGTGCTTGGTGGGCCATTAAACGTTTTCTTGTAAATAGAGGCTTAGGAGTAGTACGAATACGTAAGCTTGAATTATTGCCACTGCAACCTCTAGAAGGGTTAAGAGGAAGAGAACGGTGGCGGTTAGGATAGCCACTGTTGGTATTAAGGGCAATAGTACAAAGACAGCGGTGGCAATAAGTTGAATTAGTAGGTGGCCTGCAGTTAAGTTGGCGGTAAGTCGGACCCCTAATGCTAGCGGCCGGATGAACAGGCTAATTGTCTCAATAATAATCAACACAGGGATTAAGGGGATTGGGGTCCCCTCCGGCAGTAGATGGCCAAGAGCCACTGTTGGTTGATTTCGCATTCCAATAATTACTGTCGCAAGTCATAGCGGCACAGCAAGTCCTATATTCAGCGATAGTTGCGTTGTAGGGGTAAAGGTATATGGTAGGAGGCCTAGTATATTAATTGTAATAAGGAAAACTATCAAAGAGGCGAGTAGCAGGGCCCATTTATGTCCTCCTGTATTTAGTGGCATTATTAGTTGATTGGTAAATCGGTTAATAAATCATGTTTGAATAGTAATGAGTCGGTTATTTACCCACCGGGACGGAGGGGTTGGGAATAATACTCAGGGAAGTGCAATTGCAATGGCAATAAGTGGAATTCCTAGAAAGGATGGGCTTGCGAATTGATCAAAAAAGCTTACTATCATGGTCAGTTTCAGGGCTCAGTTTTATGTTTCTCTTCACTTATTGGGGCTGGTTCATTTGGTGTTGTGTGGTTCAGGACTTTGGTCGGAATAATGGTAAGGAAAACGACCCATGAAAATACTAGAATTGCGAATCAGGGGCTGGGGTTAAGTTGAGGCATTTCACTAGAGGTGGTCGGTAGTCACCAAACTTTGGCTTAAAAGGCCAACGCTTTGTCCAATAATTAGCTTTCTAGTGAGGCGTCTTCTAGTATTAATGAGGATCAGCTTTCAAAGTGTTCTAGTGGGACGGCTTCAACTACAATAGGCATAAAGCTATGATTGGCCCCACAGATTTCAGAGCACTGTCCATAAAACACACCTGGGCGTGAGGCGATAAAGGCAGTTTGGTTTAATCGTCCTGGAACTGCGTCTATTTTTACACCTAAAGATGGGACGGCTCAAGAATGCAATACGTCTTCGGCCGATACGAGCACACGAACTGGTGACTCTATTGGAACTACTATTCGGTGGTCTGTTTCTAGGAGCCGGAATTGACCTGGTGTGAGGTCTTGGGTTGGGATTATGTAGGAGTCAAAGCCTAGGTCTTCGTAATCCGTATATTCATAGCTTCAGTACCATTGGTGTCCTATAGCTTTAATCGTTAGGTGGGGATCATTAATTTCGTCTATAAGATATAAAATACGAAGTGAGGGGAGGGCAATTAAAACCAGAATAACAGCCGGTAGAACCGTTCATACAATTTCGATTTCTTGAGAATCTAAAATGTATTTATTCGTAAGCTTAGTTGAGACCATTGCAACAATAATGTAGAGTACTAGAGTGCTAATTAGAAAGACAATTATTAGGGCGTGGTCGTGGAAGTGAAGAAGTTCTTCTATAACGGGTGATGCCGCGTCTTGGAATCCTAGTTGTGTGGGATGTGCCATTAAGTTCTGATTTAAGACATGCTGGGATTTAACCAGCAATTTCACCTCGACAAGGTGATGTAATATTCATATTTTACTAATATCTCTAAAAGAAAGTGACAGAGTGGTTATGTGGCTGGCTTGAAACCAGTACATGGGGGTTCAATTCCTCCCTTTCTCGTTAGTTTGATTGAACTTGCACAAATGCTGGCTCCTCAAATGTGTGATATGGTGGGGGACAACCGTGGAGTCATTCTACATTTGTTGTAGTTAGTTCTACTGAGGATACTTCTCGTTTGGCAGCAAAGGCTTCTCATAAGATAAATAGAAACATGATTACTGCTACCAATGAAATAAGTGACCCAATAGATGATACTGTATTTCATAGGGCATAGGCGTCCGGGTAATCAGAGTATCGCCGTGGCATACCTGCTAGGCCTAGGAAGTGTTGTGGGAAAAATGTCAGGTTGACACCAATAAATATTACCCCAAAATGGATTTTTGTTCAAGTATCATTTAGGGTATACCCTGAAAATAAAGGAAACCAGTGAACGAAAGCTGCCATGATGGCAAATACAGCTCCTATTGATAATACATAATGGAAGTGGGCAACAACGTAGTAGGTATCATGAAGAACAATATCAAGGGATGAATTAGCTAGAACGATTCCTGTTAGTCCTCCGACCGTGAAAAGGAAAATAAAGCCCAAGGCTCATAGTATAGGGGTCTCTCATTTAATAGAGCCTCCGTGGAGTGTAGCAAGTCAGCTAAATACCTTTACACCGGTTGGGATAGCAATAATTATTGTTGCAGATGTGAAGTAGGCACGGGTGTCTACGTCTATTCCAACAGTGAATATGTGATGGGCTCAGACGATAAACCCAAGAAGGCCAATGGCCATCATGGCTCAAACTATTCCCATATAACCAAATGGTTCTTTTTTACCGGCATAATAGGCTACGACATGTGAAATAATACCAAATCCGGGTAAAATTAAAATATAGACCTCTGGGTGGCCAAAGAATCAGAACAGGTGTTGATATAAGATTGGATCTCCTCCTCCTGCCGGGTCAAAGAAGGTGGTGTTAAGATTTCGATCTGTAAGAAGCATTGTAATTCCGGCGGCTAGAACTGGTAGTGATAAGAGAAGAAGAACGGCTGTCACAAGTACGGCTCAAACGAAGAGGGGTGTTTGATATTGGGAGATAGCTGGGGGTTTTATGTTAATAATTGTGGTAATAAAGTTTACTGCCCCTAAGATTGATGAAACACCTGCTAGGTGCAGTGAGAAGATTGTTAGATCAACTGATGCCCCCGCGTGGGCCAAGTTGCCTGCGAGTGGGGGGTATACTGTTCACCCTGTCCCAGCTCCGGCCTCAACACCAGAAGAGGCTAGCAATAGGAGGAACGATGGAGGAAGAAGTCAGAAGCTTATATTATTTATGCGCGGGAATGCTATGTCAGGTGCACCAATCATTAGGGGGACGAGTCAATTCCCGAACCCCCCGATAAGAATTGGCATTACTATAAAGAAAATTATTACGAAGGCATGGGCGGTAACAATAACATTATAAATTTGGTCATCACCTAGGAGTGATCCGGGTTGGCTTAATTCAGCCCGAATAAGGAGGCTTAAAGCGGTTCCCACCATTCCTGCTCAGGCACCAAATACAAGATAGAGGGTACCAATGTCTTTGTGATTTGTAGAAAAGAATCAGCGTGTAATTGCCACAGGTAGGGTAGCCGAGCGTCCAGGCGGTGGGTTGTAGCCCCGAAGACAGAGGTTTAAGTCCTCTCCCTATCAAAGCCTCGTGGTGAAGTATCACGTTGGATTGCAAATCCAGAAACGCAGAATAACCCCTGCCGGGGCTTTTCCCGCCTTACTAGGCCGCGGCGGGAAAAGTAGATGGATGCTCGCTGGCTTGAGCGCTTAGCTGTTAACTAAGAGTTTGTAGGATCGAGGCCTTCCCATCTAGAAAGGCCTTAGTTTAACAAAAACATTTGATTTGCAATTAGAAAATGCAAGATAAACTCTTGTAGGTCTTATCAGGGGCTAGAAGATTTTCACTTCTGCTTAGAGCTTTGAAGGCTCTTGGTCTAATGCTATCCTAAGCCCCTAGGTGATTAGCATTACAATAGCTGGGGTTATGGGGAGAAGGCCCAGTGCTAACGTGGTAGTTAGGGCTAAAGGGAGGGAGGCTTGGGTTGTCCGAACCCGCCAGGGGGTGGTTGAATTAATGGTGTTAGGGGAAATAGTAAGTGCTATTGCATAGCAGAGCCGCAGGTAGAAGTAGAGGCTGAGGAGGGCTGCGAGAGCTATAATTGTGGCGGTAAGGGGGAGGTCTTGTTTTGCCAACTCCTGTAAGATAAGTCACTTTGGTATGAACCCAGTAAGGGGAGGCAGGCCTCCTAATGACAACAATACCAAGGGAGTGGTTGCTGCTAAGATAGGGTTTTTTGATCAGACAGTTGCGAGGGTGTTAATCTTTGTGGCGGAGGAGACTTTTAGGGTAAGGAAGGCTGCGGATGTTATAAAAATATAGGTTAGTAGCGCAAGAAGGGTGAGCTGTGGGGCGTATTGGAGAACAATAATCATTCAGCCCATGTGCGCGATTGAGGAGTAGGCTAGAATTTTCCGAAGCTGAGTCTGGTTTAGTCCCCCTCAACCGCCAATTAGCGTGGATAAAAGGCCTAGGGCAGTCAGCAGTAGGGGGTCAATAGCCTGGGCTGTTTGAATAATAAGGGCAAGAGGGGCAAGCTTTTGTCAGGTGGATAAAATTAGTCCGGTCAAAAGATCTAGTCCTTGTATAACTTCAGGTATTCAGAAGTGTATAGGTGCTAGTCCAATTTTAAGTGCTAGGGCAGCAATAACTATTGCGCTGGCAATGGGATTTGATATATTATTTATATCTCAGCTCCCTGTAATTCAGGCATTTGTTATACTCGCAAACAGAATTATAGCTGCCGCGGTGGCTTGGGTTAGAAAGTATTTTGTGGTCGCCTCTACCGCACGGGGGTGGTGGTGCTGTGCCATCAAGGGAATAATTGCTAAGGTATTAATCTCTAGCCCTATTCAAGCCAGCAGTCAGTGGGAGCTGGCAAAGGTTAGGGTGGTTCCCAGCCCCAAGCTTGATAGCAGGGTCATAAGTACATAGGGGTTCATTGATAGAGGAGGGATTTTAACCGTCATGTTCGGGGTATGGGCCCGAAAGCTTAATTAGCTGACCCTATCTTAGAGAGTGGTGTAGAGGAAGCACTAAGAGTTTTGATCTCTTGGGCATGGGTTCGACTCCCTTCTTTCTAAGAACTGAGGGGATTTTAGCCCCTATTAGCCACTCTATCAAAGTGGTCCCTAGGCATTCGGGCACAGTTCCTAAGCTAGAGTTGTGGTGGAAGGCCCGCTAGTGCAATAGGAAGAGAGATGTGTCATAATACAAGGGCCAGTGTTAGAGGGAGAAAATTCTTTCATACCAGATGCATGAGCTGGTCGTACCGAAATCGTGGGTAAGAAGCTCGGACCCAGAGGAATACCACAGATAATAGTGAGGCCTTAATTATTAGGCCAACTGTTGCCAGTTCTGGCACGCCTGGAAAATGCGATGTCCCTATAAATAACACGGCGGACAGAGTGTTTATTAATAAAATGTTTGCGTACTCGGCCAGGAAAAACAAAGCAAAGGGCCCCCCTGCATATTCTACGTTGAAGCCTGATACAAGTTCTGATTCACCTTCTGTTAAATCAAAGGGCGCGCGGTTAGTTTCTGCTAGGGTTGAGATGTATCATATTGCGGCGAGGGGTCATGCAGGGGCTAATAGTCAGATACTCTCTTGTGCCGTGTTAAAAGTCTGAAGAGTGTAGCCACCAGAAAAGACAATTACTGAGAGGAGAATAAGTCCGAGACTTACCTCATATGAAATTGTTTGGGCGACTGCCCGGAGGGCGCCAATTAGTGCATATTTTGAATTTGATGCTCAGCCGGACCCAAGAATAGAGTACACTGCAAGGCTTGACAGGGCTAAAATAAACAGGACCCCTAAGTTAAGGTCAATGACGGGGTAAGGCATGGGCATGGGTGCTCATAGTGTCATGGCTAGAGTTAGTGCAAGAACAGGGGTGGCTAAAAATAAAAAGGGGGAGGAGGTAGAGGGGCGGATGGGCTCTTTAATAAAAAGTTTTAACCCGTCGGCGATGGGTTGTAATAACCCATAAGGTCCAACCACATTAGGCCCTTTGCGTAACTGTATATACCCTAGTACCTTTCGTTCTAGAAGGGTTAGGAAGGCCACGGCCAATAGGACGGGCACAATATAGGCAAGGGGGTTAACTAGATGGGTCATCAGGGTGTTTAGCATGAACTGGGAAGAGGACTTGAACCTCTGATTTAAAGGGCTTAGGCCTTTCGCAATTTACCATGCTCTGCCACCCCAGTATGTCCTTATCTTGAACGGCAGGGGTTTTGGCCCTCCCTTTACTTAATTTATTTGTTTTCATTAATTTGGGGCGGGGCGTGCCTTAAGCATGGGCCCCTCTTTTCCAATCCTTTCGTACTAGGAAAAGTAGCGTTACAGATAGAAACTGACCTGGATTACTCCGGTCTGAACTCAGATCACGTAGGACTTTAATCGTTGAACAAACGAACCCTTAATAGCGGCTGCACCATTAGGATGTCCTGATCCAACATCGAGGTCGTAAACCCCCTCGTCGATATGGACTCTGGGAGGGGATTGCGCTGTTATCCCTAGGGTAACTTGGTTCGTTGATCGGCCAATATGGTCGGATCATTTTTGGTCAGATATTCTGCGGCTTGTAGATGTCTCTATTAGCTTTAGGGGTTTGGCCCAGTCCACTCGGAGGCTTGTCTCTCCTCCGCGGTCGCCCCAACCGAAGGTAAAATTTCATATATCACTAAGTTCTCATTTTTTATGGAGTTGTTTAACGTGCTTAAATTTGTACCTTAAGCTCCAAAGGGTCTTCTCGTCTTGTATTGTCACACCCGCTTCTGCACGGATAGATCAATTTCACTGACTTGATAGGGGAGACAGTTAAGCCCTCGTCTAGCCATTCATACAGGTCTCTATTTAAGAGACAAGTGATTGCGCTACCTTTGCACGGTCAAAATACCGCGGCCGTTGAACCCGTAGTCACTGGGCAGGCTGGACCTCCTATACTCAATTTAGTTGCAGGAGGCGATGTTTTTGGTAAACAGGCGAGGCTTGTGTTTGCCGAGTTCCTTCCCCATCCTTTAGTCTTTCCTTTATAAAATAGCACTCCAGTGTGGGGTTAACGATTTGTTTAATTGTGGCCTTTTCTTGAAGTTTTTGTTATCCACATTGCCCTCTTGGGTTGGGTTCGTTAAGTTCCAGCGGCTTGTCCGATCTGGTTTACACTTGTGCGAGGAGAAGCGCAGGTCTTCTTGTTACTCATTTTAGCATAATCTCTTCCATGTAGGCATGGGTTGATCTGATATAAGTAGGGGAATTAGATTTTTTATCGGTATAATAAACTCCTTTCTGTCTGAGCTTTAACGCTTTCTATTTAGATGGCTGCTTTTAGGCCCACTAAAACAGTGTGTTTTATGTATTATGATCTTTATCCTCCTGTAAAGGTTGTATCCTTTGTTAAAAGGGCTGTACCCCTTTCAACTAACTCTCATGTGTTTCCCTCAGTGTCTTAATAATGTATATGCTGATTTGGGGTGCATGAGGCTGAACTTCTATCCACTTCTCAGATAACCAGCTATCACCAGGTTCGGTAGGTCTGTCACTTCTACCCGGAGCTCTTCCCACTCTTTTGCCACAGAGACGGGTTAGCCCTAAATAATATAGGCTGTCTCGGGGTAGCTCACCTGGTTTCGGGATTTCAAACTAAAGGTCTCTTCGCTTGAGGGTGCTGGCTAAATCATGATGCAAAAGGTACAAGGTTTAGTCTTTGTTTTTTAGTGCTTATATGGGTTGTTTCATTTCTCTTTCAGCTTTCCCTTGCGGTACTTTCTCTATCGCTTTAGGTTGAACCTTTTCCGTCTCCCGTACTTAGGTAAAAAAATGGTTTAGTTTATGGTGTTAGGCCATGTTCTGTTATGAATATTGTTAAATTATATTATTAATCAAGCTAGCTGTTTGGCTCAGGGTGATCCAACTTGCATGGATGTCTTCTCGGTGTAAGTGAGATGCTTAACTAACTCAGCCACACCCTGAATTTAATCCAAGTGCACCTTCCGGTACACTTACCATGTTACGACTTGCCTCCCCTTGTCAGCGCTTTGGTGTTATTTATCTTCATTGCATTTCGACAGGGGAGAGTGACGGGCGGTGTGTACGCGCCTCAGAGCCGGGTTCAAAAGGACACGCTGTTTCCTTTTTACTACTAAATCCTCCTTCAAGCACTATTTCATGTTGCATATCCGTAGTGTTCTATGATAGAAAATGTAGCCCATTTCTTCCCGCTTCGTACGCTACACCTCGACCTGACGTTCTGGGTTGTACCCATTTTGCTTACTTTTATTGCCTTCACAGGGTAAGCTGACGACGGCGGTATATAGGCTGGGGTGGCTAGAAGTGGTGAGGTTTAACGAGGGTTATCGGTTCTAGAACAGGCTCCTCTAGGGGGGTCTAAGGCACCGTCAGGTCCTTTGGGTTTCAAGCTAATGCTCGTAGTACCCGGGCGGACGTCTAATTGTAGTTGGACATCTAAGTTTATGGCTGAGCATAGTGGGGTATCTAATCCCAGTTTGTTTCTCAGCTTTCGTGGTGTCAGGTGGGCTTCTCTAAAGCTACTTTCGTATATTGGGCTTCGGACACCTAGAAGCGTATGACAGCCAAAGGGCCATTCGGCTTTATTATTTGCTTTCCTTAACCACCCTTTACGCCGTTATATCATCAACTAGGGCCTCTCGTTTAACCGCGGTGGCTGGCACGAGTTTTACCGGCCCTCTTAACCCTGACTGAGTCAAGTTTTCACTTATGGCTTAATATTTATCACTGCTGAATTCCCTTGGGGGTGTGGCTTGGCCAGGCGTCTTGGGCTAAAAACTTGTGCCTGATGCCCGCTCCTCGTCCCCGGGCAGGGGATTAAGGGCGTACTCACAGGACTGCGGAGACTTGCATGTGTAAGTTGGGTTAGAGCTGATAATAAGGTCAGGACCATGCCTTTGTGCACGCGGAGCTTCTCAGGGCCCATCTTAACATCTTCAGTGTTATGCTTTGTATTAAGCTACGCTAGC